CAGTTTAGCTTTAACCATGTTAATAGTCTCACATTATTGGTCGATAGAGAATCAAAGTTTATTTACCGATGAATCACGAAATGCTATGGTTCTTACATATGATTTATTAATTTATTCAGAAGTAATTCGCCGAGATCGTGCACTTTTTTCCTATTTATCCTATAAAAAAAGAATAAAAATTATAAATAAAGTGCAGCCGGTTGGATCCAACCTATTCTTGAAATATACAACTCGCACACACTCCCTTTCCAAAAAAAATCAATACACCAAGCACTACACTTAGATTTATTAGATTTGTTGCTAAAATATCGGTATTAAAACCGAAACTCCCGGCGGATGGCCAATGGCCCAAGGAAAGGAAAGAATCGGTTACATTTTTCATATGTTCTCCTCTTATAGATAGGACTAACAAAGAACAGAGTTCCTTTTGTATCACTCCGCTCGTCCTTTTTTTTGAAGTTTCCAATAAGTATCTTATTGGGTTAGGTCCTAGGTCTCATGTCAATTGCGAAATATCTCTTTTGTTGAATTCCTAAAATAAAAGTAAACGAGTTTTCCATAGTAGACGGGAAGGAAGAAAGCGAGCAAATCCACGAATTCCTCATCCTCAAATCAGGCCTTCCGGGGGTATGGTATTGTCTCAACAAATACATAATTTAGGAGTAAAGTGTTGATATAATTCGCAGAAGTCAACGGCAACGAGTTAATAGAAAAAAATATGTAACGTACTTTTTGATTTGAATTCTAGGATTCAATTAAACAAAAGGATTCGCAAATAAAAGCGCTAATGCCACGACCAGCCCATAAATTGTCAAAGCTTCCATAAAAGCTAGACTCAGCAATAAAGTACCTCGTATTTTACCTTCTGCTTCCGGTTGTCTTGCAATACCTTCTACGGCTTGGCCCGCAGCAGTACCTTGACCAACTCCAGGCCCAATAGAAGCAAGCCCTACGGCCAATCCAGCAGCAATAACGGAAGCGGCAGAAATAAGTGGATTCATGATAAGTTCCTCATACTAAAAAAAAATAGTTAATGATACAAGTAACCAATGAATTATTACTTATTTGATCATTCAAATCTATCGAGTCGAAGTAACTAAAAACTTCGAATGAAAATAATAAATTAGATAGGAATAACCCTTATATAACTAGTATATATCTAATATCACATATACATTAGTTTCTTTCATAACGTAAACCACCCGTATGTATTTTATATTGAATCGGATTCTAGAATCTTTCTTCGAAAGATATACAGGGTCTGGGCAGACTTATAGACATTACCATATATCTACCATGGCCCTCCAATCCATCTTTTTTTTTCACAATTTCGTAAGTCTATCTTTCCCCCTACAACTCAAATCGTATATACATACGTATTTGTATCTATTATGTTCCCCAACCAAGAACCGAGTAGATTATCTTGAACCATGCATTTCCGGAATTGGGAGAATCTAAAAAAAAGACTATTTCGAAAGCTAATCAATGATGACCTTCCATGGATTCCCCTATATAAGCCGCGGCTAAAGTTGCAAAAATAAGAGCCTGAATACCACTTGTAAATAATCCAAGAAACATAACAGGTATAGGAACTACTAAAGGTACTAAAGAAACAAGAACAACAACTACTAATTCATCAGCCAATATATTCCCGAAAAGTCGAAAACTAAGAGATAGGGGTTTTGTGAAATCTTCTAGGATGTTAATTGGTAAAAGTATTGGGGTTGGTTGAATGTATTTCCCGAAATAACCTAATCCTTTTTTGGTAAGACCCGCATAAAAATATGCCACTGACGTCGGTAAAGCTAAAGCAACAGTAGTGTTTATATCATTCGTGGGGGCGGCTAACTCCCCATGAGGTAACTGTATGACTTTCCAAGGTAAAAGGGCACCTGACCAGTTAGAAACAAAAATAAATAGGAACATAGTTCCAATAAAGGGAACCCAGGGACCATATTCTTCTCCAATCTGAGTCTTGCTCAAGTCTCGAATAAATTCAAGAACATATTCGAAGAAATTTTGACCGTCGGTCGGAATGGTTTGTGGATTTCGAACGGCTATGATGACTGAACCTAATAAGATAGCAATTACGACCCAAGAAGTGATAAGTACTTGGGCATGAATTTGTAAACCTCCTATTTGCCAATATAAATGTTGGCCTACTTCTACACCTGATATATCATATAATCCTTTGAGCGTTTTAATGGAACATGGTATAACATTCATATTGTCCTCGGACAGAAATCAACTTAAAAAAGGAATTATTTTGATTCAACCATCTCTTTCTCAACTCATCTCTACTTGAATCATTAATCATATATTTAGGATATCAAGAAATCACATAAAAAAAGATAAATATCCCAATTTTCTCTTTTTTTTAATCCAAGACAAGAATACGATTCAATAAATCTATGAAGTTCCCGACTAATTAACCAATCTTATTATTCTTAATCATAACATAATCATAATCAACAACTTCTTATATAGCTAGAACGACCCTTACAAATTGCGGATACTAATTTATTAAGAATCAATCGAATTGAAGCTATAGCGTCATCGTTGGCTGGAATCGAAATATCTGCGAGATCGGGGTCACAATTTGTATCAATTAAACAAATCGTTGGAATCCCCAAAATGATACATTCTCGAAGGGCCGTATACTCTTCTTGCTGATCGACGATGATTACAATATCGGGCAACCCCGTCATATATTTGATCCCACCCAGATATGTTTGCAAAGTAGATAATTTTCTCTTCGACATTGCAGCATCTCTTTTGGGGAGACCCTTGAGTTTCCCCATCTTTTGTTCGGCTCTTAAATCCCTAAACTTATGCAGTCTCGTTTCTGTAGTAGACCAATTCGTTGACATACCACCAAGCCATTTTTTATTAACATAATGACATCGAGCCCTTATTGCAGCTGATGCTACTGAATCCGCTGCTTTATTTTTGGTACCAACTATTAAGAAATTTTTTCCCCCACTTGCTGCATCAAAAACTAAATCACAGGCTTCTGATAAAAAACGAGCAGTTCTAGTAAGATTTGTAATATGAATACCTTTACGCTTTGCAGAGATGTAAGGGGCCATTCTAGGATTCCATTTCTTAGTACCATGACCAAAATGAACTCCTGCTTCCATCATCTCTTCTAAATTGATGTTCCAATATCTTCTTGTCATTTTTTCCCACACTTTCTCTTTTTTTTGAACAAATAAAAAATTGTTCCGACGGAACCTTCTACCGGGATTGACCGTTGATACACAGCCCCAACCATTCATTTTTATTATTAATATTTCATTTTATTTATTACCAAATCAATAAATAGAAAGTCAAAAGAATGAATCTACCCTTACCTTAGGAATTATGAAATCGCGTAAATGATTTTTCTGGTGTCTCATGGAAATTGTTTGGGACGCAAGAAAAAAAAATTCTCTATGATGTAACAAAATATCTCTCATTTCCAACTCGAATAGATTTTTATTTTTGATTTCCAAATAAATGTTCTTGTCTTGCCTTGAGCGGTACACTAATTTTTGGAATCCGGTACCGACAGGGATAATCCCCCCCAGAACAACATTCTCTTTCAGGCCCTTCAACCAATCAATACGGCCCCGTAGAGCAGCTTTTGCTAAAACTCTAGCAGTTTCTTGAAAACTTGCTTCGGATATGAAACTTTGAGTATTCAGGGATGCCTTCGTTATTCCCAATAAGATTGCCCTATAACAGATTGCTTCGTCCAAAGCACGCCCTGCTCGTTCCGCTCGCAACAATCCGATTAATTCTCCGGGTAAAAAAACATTAGACATTCCATCTTCTGAAACCAACACCTTTGATGTTACTTGACGTACAATAATCTCTATATGTCTATTATGAATCTGCACCCCCTGGGATCGATAAACCTTTTGAATCTTATTAACCAAAGAGATACGACTTTGGGCTATGGTTAGCTCAGCTCCAATCAAGAATCCCCAGGGGATTCCAAGAATTTTTGGTATACGTTCGTTCCAACTTTCAACTCTCCTTTCAAGGTTCATCGATATTGAACCAATCGAACGCACTTCTAAAATTTGTTCCACTTTTGGAAGACCCTGTGTTATGTCACCAGATCGCGATTTTTCATATATAAATGTAACTAATGTATCTCCTTCATAAAGGGTTTCCCCATAATGTCCATGAACCGTTGCTCCTGGAGTAGCCAAATAGGGCTTAGCTGATCTTATAACTAAAGAGTCAATATCAATAATTAAAATTTGACCTGATTTTTTTATGTATGATCCATCTTGAACTACACATATATTTTCACAAAGAAATTGCCCAAGGCTCATTATTGCGGATGTCTCTTCCCAAAAATGGATTTCGATAAAGTACCGATATAAATAGAGTGGAGTCAAAATGATGTCATCACCCGTATAAATCCTTTTATTTTCAAATATTATATAGCAATGAAATACTTGAAGTACTTGGAAAGTCTGTTTCAAATTGTCAAGTTTCAAATATTTATTTAACAAGATCTGATTATGAGTTATTAAATGAAAAGATGAATAAAAATTCACTATTTTAGGTACAATAGTACCTAAGGGGCCAAACCAATCCCTTATTGGGTTTACGGGGTCCAACCATGTTGTCACATCGTTGTTATATTTCAAACCGTTGACGTTGAATGGACTAACTCGAGAACAATTGAATGATGACAAAATTAGCAAAGACTTACATTCCTTATTTCGATTCAACAACGTACCGATAGTTCCTTGATGTTGGGTAAATGATTGAATCTTCGCCTTGGAAAAAAAAGGATTGATATTGGTACGATCTAATCGATTATCGGGAATTAATCCCGAACCCGCCGTATCATACCTTTTTCCGGTATACGAAGTCGTAGACTTGACTAACTCAATTCTTATGAAATCGCGAATCAGATCATTTGCCCTTACCTCAACAAAGGAAGCATGAACCTCTTCTATCGAACCGTTTTTTTCTTGGTCCCAGTTCAATACTAAGCA